TTGGGTAGAAAAAAATACTTTTAGTGTTAAAATTAGGAATAGTAATAAAGGGCCATGCCATATTTCTTACATTAACATCAATTTTATATGTGTTCTTCCAAAAAAAAGAAGTCCTGTCATTATTATTAATTGGTAATAAAGGTAATAAACAAAAATTTTTGTTAAATGTTTTTAATCCTTCTTTACCCCATAAAGATATTGAATAAAATGAACTGTTTTTTTTCCCGTTGTAATTTTTAAAATTAAGATTTAAATATCCTTCAAAAATAAGTAAATAAATCCGAAACATATAAAATGCAGTTAATCCCGCAGTGAACCAAGCTATTATTGCGAAACTAAGTGAATACAACCAACTATCATTAAGAATTTCATCTTTGGACCAAAAACAGGCGAAGGGTGGAATACCACAAAGAGAAAATGTTCCTAATAAAAAAGAAGTTTTTGTAATTGGAATATGTTTTGTTAAACCACCCATAAGAACCATATTTTGACTCTTATCTGGAGAATAACCAACAATAGCTTCCATTGAATGAATAATAGATCCAGACCCTAAAAACAACAATGCTTTCGAATAGGCATGAGTAATCAAATGAAATAAAGCACCTCGATAAGACCCCATACCTAGAGCTAACATCATATAACCCAATTGGGACATTGTAGAATAAGCTAAACCTCTCTTAATATCTTTTTGAGCAAGAACTAAAGTAGCTCCTAAAAAGACTGTGATTATGCCTATCAAAGCTATTAAATTCATTATGTAAGGTATGACTAGGAAAAGAGTAAAAAGTCGAGCTACAAGAAAAATTCCCGCCGCTACCATAGTAGCAGCATGTATCATAGCCGAAATCGGAGTAGGGCCTTCCATGGCATCGGGCAACCATACATGAAGAGGAAATTGTGCTGATTTAGCAATTGCACCGGAAAATAAGAAAAAGGTACACAAAGTAACGAATACAAGATTAACTTGATTATTAGAAATCAAGTTAGTGACTATTTTGAACAAATCTCGAAATTCGAAGCTGCCCGTTATCCAATAAAGACCAATAATTCCTAATAAAAAACCAAAATCCCCTACACGATTAGTTACAAATGCTTTTTGACAAGCATTCGATACACTAGGTCGTGTGAACCAAAAACCTATTAAAAGATAAGAACACATTCCAACTAATTCCCAAAAAATATAAATTTGTAGCAAATTCGAACTAGTAACTAATCCCAACATTGAAGTATTGAAAAAACTCATATAAGCAAAAAATCTCAAATAGCTTTGATCATGAGACATATAATTATCACTATAAAAAAGAACCATAATTCCAACTGTAATAATTAATATTAACAAAATAGAAGTAAGTGGGTCAATCAAGTGTCCGAACTCTAAAGAAAAATCATTATTGATGGTCCATGACCATATATGTTGATAAATAAAACTGCTATTTATTTGCTGAATAGACAGATCGAGTGAAAAAATCACAACTATACTTAACAATAAAACACTTGGAAAAGCCCACATACGACGAAGTTTTTTTGTTGTCACCGGAAAAAGGAGAAGTCCTGTTCCTATTAACATAGGGACTGGGAATGTAAGGAAAGGTATGATCCATGAATATTGATATATATGTTCCATAACAAAAACTTTTTTAATTACTAATTAATTATTTCGTGTTTCTGATTTATCAGCTCTTATATCTTTTTATTTTAAATCAGTCAATAAAGAAAATAAATGAAAAAGAAAAAATACAAAGTATATAAAAATGAAATCCAATTTTATATTTCTATTTTTAATTATTATCAATTAAAAAAAAATTCACATATTAAAATCAAAAAGTTCGAATTCGTCAAATAAAGATACTACTGAAAATAAAAAAAATACTTATTCTAACTAACTATAAAGCCATTATTATTCAAAAAATTACTTAAAATTTTTTATTTTTAATTAAAAATTTTTATCTACATAGAGAAAGGTTAAAGAATTCTAAAAAAAGTGGTTTATTAAATTTTGATAGTGATAGTAATAATAAAAAAAGCTAATTTTAACAGAAGCACGAATAATGTTAGCAGATCCTTACTGGATTCAATAAAATAATTATTTTATTTGTTTATTTATTCAGAACCATTTCACAACCATTAACTAGTACCTTTTGAAATGGAGTTATTTTTTTTCATTATGTTTCGAAAAAAGACTGTTATATTTGACACTTTTCTTTTATATTTTCCATAGGTATAAAGTAAAGAATTATTCAATTTTTTTTTTTATTTTAACAAATTAATTAATAGTCTCATTTGTATTTTCAAATTCAATTTGAATTAGATATACTTTTTCGTTGAGTTTGACAAATTATACGAAAAAAAAGTTAAAGGTTTTTAAATATAATTCTAAAATATTCGGCTAACTAACAATTTCAGGATAAAAAAAATTTAGGTTCTTAAACTTTATTGATGTATTTTTTTATATATTTAATATGATGAAAAAAGATAGAAATAAGTCGGATAGGCGTTTTTGATGAAAAGAGTATAATTTTCAGATTTAATATATAGAGTAAGGAAGCGAATAGTAAAAATCTATTAAAAAAAAACGAAGCTTTCGGATAAAGTAAAGACAATTTTTTTTTAAGTACGTAGCAGAACTAGAAATTTTGTTGTTATATGATAGAATATCTAATGATGTTTCGAAATCCTAACTCAAACTCTTTCCACAATAAAAAACTAAGCAATAAAATATTTCGAGAAATCTATTGAATGTAATAAATATTTTTTTTTGAATTCATAAAATTTGATTTGTTTTTATTCTTAAATAAAAATTTCGTCATGAATTTGAATATTTCGTAAAAAGTAAAGTATTGCCTCAAAGCTCGACGATTAAATAAAAAGTGATTATTATAATTTCAAGCAAGCCGCTATGGTGAAATTGGTAGACACGCTGCTCTTAGGAAGCAGTGCTAGAGCATCTCGGTTCGAGTCCGAGTAGCGGTATTAGATCCTGTAATTTTCAAAAGGATACAATATATCCTATAATGACTTTATTTCCTAATTTCAATTATATATACGAAAAGAGGAACCCCATAACTTTTTTATTTTATTTTTTACTTTATGATAGTTTCGGCTTTAGAGCATATATTAACTCATATATCTTTTTCAGTCGTGTCAATTGTAATTACAATTCATTTGATAACCTTATTGGTCGATGAATTCGTAGAACTCTATGATTCGTCAGAAAAAGGCATGATAACTACTGTTTTCTGTATAACAGGATTATTAGTTACTCGTTGGTTTTTTGGTGGACATTTACCATTAAGTGATTTATATGAATCATTAATCTTTCTTTCATGGGTATTTTCTGCTATTCATATAGTTCCGTATTTTAAAAAATATAAAAATTATTTAAGCGCAATAACCGCGCCAAGTACTCTTTTTACTCAAGGGTTTGCCACTTCAGGTCTTTTAAAAGGCATGCATCAATCAGAAATGTTAGTGCCCGCTCTTCAATCCCAGTGGTTAATGATGCACGTAAGTATGATGATATTGGGCTATGCATCTCTTTTGTGTGGATCATTATTATCAGTAGCATTTCTAGTCATCAGATTTCAAAAAATCATAAGAATTTTTGATAAAAGCAATAATTTATTACCCGATTCATTTTACTTTAATGAGATACAATATATAACGAACCGAAAAAATGTTTTAATAAATATTTCCGTTCTTTCGTCTAAGAATTATTATAGGTTTCAATTGATTCAACAATTAGATGACTGGAGTTATCGGATTATAAGTATAGGATTTATTTTTTTAACTATAGGTATTCTTTCGGGAGCAGTCTGGGCTAATGAAGCATGGGGATCATATTGGAATTGGGACCCAAAGGAAACTTGGGCGTTTATTACATGGACCATATTCGCGATTTTTTTTCATACTCGAACAAATAAAAATTTTGAGGGTTTAAATTCGGCAATTGTCGCTTCTAGCGGTTTTCTTATAATTTGGATATGCTATTTTGGAGTGAATTTATTAGGAATAGGACTACATAGTTATGGTTCATTTACATTAACAATTACCACTTGAAGAAAGAGTATGACGAATGCAACTCTCTAGGACAGCAAAATATAGAGACAAAAAGCTTCAGGTAAGCTGTTGAGAACTTTTTGAATCAACTAGTATGGTAATTCAAAAAGTTCTCACAAATGCCAAAAATTTTTGCTTAGAATTCATTTTTTGTTAATTAAAATTCAAGATTTAAGAGAGTAAAAAAGAAGTTTTTTCATTGTGTAACCTAATAATTTTTAATTTTTGAAAATCAAAAATCATAGGATTTTTTTTTTAGAAAAACTATCTATAAAAATAATTAGATAGAATAGCTTCGACTCTGTCAATTGATAATGAGAAAACGAAATCCGGATAAATACCAATACTTATTACAGGCAGAAGGATAGAGATCGAAACAAATAATTCCCGAGGTCCAGAATCAAAAAAATAAGAGTTTGGAGCATTAAACAGTTTGTATCCATAGAACATCTGTCGTAACATAGATAATAAATAAATAGGAGTTAATATCATTCCAACTGCCATTACGATAGTAATTAATATTTTTGTCGTTAAAAGGTATTTTTGGCCACTAATTAGTCCAAAAAAGACTATCAATTCCGCAAAAAAACCACTCATGCCCGGTAATGCAAGGGAAGCTAGTGATAAAATACTGAAGGTCGTGAATAGTTTTGGCATTAAGGGAGCCATTCCGCCCATTTCGTCAAGATAAAGACGACGTATTCTATCATAACCAGTTCCTGCCAAGAAAAAGAGTGCAGCACCAATAAATCCATGGGATAGAATTTGTAAAATAGATCCATTGAGTCCCATATCACTTATAGAGCAAATTCCTATAATTATGAAACCCATATGAGATACAGAAGAATAGGCTATTCTTTTTTTTAAATTTCGTTGACCAGGAGATGTTGAAGCTGCATAGATTATTTGCATTACGCCTATTATTATCAACCAGGGGGAGAAGATAGAATGAGCATGAGGTAATAATTCCATATTGATTCGAATCAATCCATACGCCCCCATTTTTAATAGGATTCCGGCTAGAAGCATACAAGTACTGTAATGTGCTTCCCCATGAGTGTCTGGTAACCATGTATGTAAGGGTATAATCGGTGATTTGACAGCAAAAGCAATAAGAAATCCAATATAGAAAAATATTTCTAGTCCCACAGGATATGATTGATTGGCTGATGTTTCAAAATTAAATGTTGGTTCATTAGAACCATATAAAGCGATACCTAAAGTTCCCATTAATAAAAAAACCGAACCGCCTGCAGTATACAAAATAAACTTTGTAGCTGAATACAGACGTTTCTTTCCCCCCCACATGGAAAGAAGTAGATAGACGGGAAGTAATTCTAACTCCCACATGATAAAAAAAAGTAAAAGATCTTGAGATGAAAATAATCCTATTTGAGCACTATACATTGCCAACATCAGAAAATTGAATAATCGAGAATCCCGAGTAATCGGCCAAGCCGCTAAAGTCGCTAAAGTGGTGATAAATCCTGTCAGTAAAATAGGTCCTAAAGAAAATCCATCTATTCCCAATCTCCAATACAAATCAAAAAACGGGATCCATTTATAATCTTCTGCTAATTGGATTAATGGGTCCTCAAATTGAAAATAATAAGAGAACGCATAAGTTATTAAAAGGAGCTCTACTATACATATATATAAAGTATACCACCTAATTACCTTATTTCCTCTATGAGGGAAAAAGAAAATTAATAAACCCGCCGCTATCGGTAAAACTACAAATATTGTTAACCAAGGAAAAGAATTCGTGGTAAAGACAAGATACGCTTAGACTGGAAAAACCCGTTCTAGAAAATATTTTTTCGAGTACGGGTTTTTGTCGGTAAACAAAAAAGCAAATGTATTCAAGTGGGGTTTTCTGGAAACTATCAATAAGCTAGACCCATGCTTCGAGTTGTTTCATGCCATAAATAAACTCGAACACTCAAGAAATCTGTTGGACAAGCGGATTCACATCTTTTACAACCGACACAATCCTCTGTTCTTGGAGCGGAAGCAATTTGTTTGGATTTACACCCATCCCAAGGTATCATTTCTAATACATCCGTGGGACAGGCTCGGACACATTGAGTACACCCTATACATGTATCATAAATTTTTACTGAATGTGACATTGGATTAAAAATTTTTTTAACGTCATAAAATTTCAATCTAGTAAATTTCTAAATGAATCATCATATATTTAGAAACCAGACGAATCAATGATTTACCAGAAATTTTATCAATTCTGGATCAACTTCTGAGATAGAGCCAAGATATTTTAATTTCTTACGTTTTCACAAACATGATCAGACAACTTAGATATCATACATACCAACTCAAATTAATAAATATGAAAATTATATTCTATAACAATTAATACTACTTATTCAACAAATTCGATTGATTGATACAGGTGGATTTTCTGTTACGATAAATTGACGAAACAATAGCCGGTCCAATAGCTGCTTCAGCGGCTGCGATAGCTATAATAAAAATTGAAAAAATATTTCCTTTTAGTTGGCGACTATCAAAAAAATCAGAAAATGTTACGAAATTTATATTAACAGCATTCAGTATAAGTTCAAGACACATAAGGGCTCTAACCATATTTCGACTCGTGATTAATCCATAGATACCGATAGAAAATAAAAAGGCACTCAAAATAAGTACATGCTCGAGCATCATTGACCAACTCCTTATCAATTTTTCAATTTCGATTTATTTCAATATGAACAACAATTCTACCTGAGATTGACTCGAATTAAGAATATCATAAGTACTGAACAAATAAATATATGGATAATAAATCAAATAAAAGAATTTATACATTTATACATAAATAATCTTTATAAATAATCTTTAAATAAAATTGAAGGAAAAGAGATGTGATAACATAGAAAACAGTTTTAATTTTGATTTCGATTATTAATTCGAAAAATTTCTTACTGACGAGCCACTGCAATCGCACCTATCAAAGCAACTAAAAGAATTATTGAAATGAATTCAAATGGAAGAAAAAAATCTGTTGCTAAATGAATTCCAATTTGTTGACCATTACTTATCAAATCTTGTTCTATAATCTGATTTTTTGTTGTAGTCCAAATAATTCCGTACCATGACGTATCGGGAATAATAGTAATTAGTGAAACAAAAATACTTGTACAAATTAAGGAAGTAACCCCATTTCCAACAGCCCAAAGATTCAAATCTTTGTAATATTCTGAACCATTCATGAACATTACGGCAAATATAATTAAAACATTTATAGCTCCCACATAAATAAGGAGCTGCGCAGCAGCTACAAAATGAGAGTTTGATAAAATATAAACTAAAGATATACAAACAAGAACGAATCCTAATGAAAAGGCAGAATAAATTGGGTTGGTAAATAATACTACCCCTAAACCTCCTAATATAAGACCTAATCCCAGAAAGACTAAAAGAAAATCATGTATTAGTCCAGGTGAATCCATTGCACGTAAAATAAGAAATAAAAAAATTGAATTGTTTTTTCATGACCTTATTGACTATTGACTTGACCAGGAAAAACTTTTTTATATTTTATATTTTGATTATTTTTTTTTTTATTATTATAATTATTATTATATATATTATTATATATAATTATTATTATAGGTATATAATTATTATTATAGGCTTCTTAATTTAAAATTCGAGGGGGTCTAAATAATTACTATATTTACAACTATTGAACTAATTTCATTCTTTCTTGAATTTCTTGAAAAAGAAAAGGCATTCAAATTTTATTCTCGAAAGAATTTTGGATAGAATTATAGATATCTTAATAGATTGTCAATCCAAATTAAATTTCGATGCAATTTTCTCATCAATCAAATTAATAGTTGGAATTTCGAATTTTTGTAGTCATTGACTAAGAAAATGAAAGAAAACCCCTTCTATATTTTTAGATCAAAACGGAACTTTCCTTTTTTTAGTTTAATAATTGTATTTTTAAATCAATCAAAGTGGTTTATCCATTTTTTTTTAGTTTAATTTAAAATTGTTCGAATCGTATAATCGTCAACTACTGATATTGGTAAACGACCCAAAGCAATTTGATTATAATTCAATTCATGACGATCATAAGTAGAAAGCTCATATTCTTCCGTCATTGATAAACAATTTGTTGGACAATACTCAACACAGTTGCCGCAAAATATACAGATTCCGAAATCAATACTGTAATTAAGCAACCGTTTCTTTCGAATGTCAGTTTCCAATTTCCAATCAACAACAGGCAGATCTATAGGGCATACACGAACACATACTTCACAAGCAATGCATTTATCAAATTCGAAATGTATTCGACCGCGGAAACGCTCCGATGTAATTAATTTTTCATAAGGATATTGAATAGTTACAGGTAAACGATTTGCATGGGATAAGGTAATCATGAAACTTTGACCAATGTACCTTGTGGCTCGTATGGTTTGTTGCCCATAATTCATGAACCCAGTTACCATGGGAAACATAGCGTAAATTTTTATGAATAATTTGATTTTTTTTTTCTCTTGTTTGAGTTGAAGACAAATCATAATATTCTTTTCTTATAGTTTTCTTTATTATTATTAATTAATTATTAATTAATATTTAATATTAGAATTTTTCTAATTTTTTTTTTTATAGTGAAAGGAGTTGGAAAGAGGTTGTTAATAATAGATTACCGAGGGAAATTGGTAAAAGAAATTTCCATCCAAGATTTAAAAGTTGGTCCATTCGTAGTCTAGGTAAAGTCCATCTTGTTGTGATAGGAATGAACAAGAACAAATAAGTTTTAACCAATGTAATAAAGATACCAATTGTTGGTCCAACGACTCCGCTTATGTTATTTATTTCAAAAAACTCATGAACAAATATATACGGAATACAGATATTCCAACCGCCCAAGTAAAGAACTGTTACAAATAATGAAGAAACTAATAAGTTTAAATAGGAAGCAATATAAAATAAACCAAATTTAATACCCGAATATTCCGTTTGATAACCTGCTACTAATTCTTCTTCTGCTTCTGGCAAATCAAAAGGTAATCTTTCACATTCTGCTAGAGAAGAAATAAAAAAAATAAAAAATCCTATCGGTTGACGCCACAAATTCCACCCCCAAAAACCAGATTTTGCTTGTGCCTCAACTATATCAACTGTACTTGAACTGTTAGATAATCATAGTCGGTGATAACATCACTGTTCTCGTCGCTATTCCAGAACCGTACATGAGATTCTTACCTCATACGGCTCCTCGAAGTCCAAAAATAAATTTAAGGAACAGATCAATTGTATTATTTATTTTGATATATTTGTAGAATAGAGCGGATCAAAATAAGATAAAATCTATCGACGTTCCAAAATTCGAGCAATGAAATTCTATCTGTTAGAATACTAAAAATACAAAATTACTTCGGAATTGATCTCATCCTTTACCTTTAATAATTTCAATTTTTCTTTCTTGAGTAATAACTTTAATCCTTCAATAAAATACTCTTTGTAAAATTCCTTGTTAAAATACCAAATAGATATTTCAACCTATCATTTTCTATTACGAGACCCAATTATGACACGAATTCTATCTCTATGAATATCCATATAGGAGAAAAGAATAAAAAAAAAAGGATTTTTCTTTTTTTTTTCTATTGTAATTATTGTAATTCGATTCTTTTTTTTTCGTTCTTATTCTTCTTTCTGAAAAAACGAAACGACAAGGGGGTTAAAAAAAAGGAAAGGATTATTTCGTTCCGGATAGTCAGTTCTTTAATTGTTGGGTAGGAGCATACTCTGAATTGGAATCATGGGGAGCACTGCCTGATCATTTCTACGAACTTAAAGCCCCGATTAATATACTTTTTGTCGAAATCGTTTTTTCGATAATTTTAAAAATCTCTATTACTAATACTTTGTGTATCTTCGTGTTCCTAACCATCCACTCATTTTTGATCACTCACCTGTTAGCATTAGGGTAATACCTATGGAAAATACCTATAAATAAAATAATAGTGAAAACTCCATAAATTTTATTTTTTGAGCCCGCTTCAAGTTAGGATGACTAATCAACCAATTTCGGGGCAAATGGTCTTCTTTTTTTATGTTTATTTCTGTTTTCCTTTTTATTCTTGTACCTAGGAAATGAGTCTCAATTTTTTTACTGCAAATTTCGAAGTTGTTTTTTTTTTTTTCACTCATATAACTATCCAATTTAGTTCATGAACCAAATTGATGAATAAAAAATGAAGATATCTATTCAATTCATTTAACTTTCTTTCTAAAAATAATAGCGAGAAATTTCTGTTTCAACGAGTCGCACGTAGAGATATGGCTAACATACAAATAGTTAAAGGTATTTCATAACTAATCGATTGAGCAGCAGCTCGTAGACCACCTAAAAAGGAATATTTATTATTTGATCCATATCCTGACATAAGAAGTCCAACGGGAGCAATACTTGAAATGGCAATCCATAAAAAAACACCACTATTTATATCGGTTAAAACAAAGTGATAGCCAAAAGGAATTACTGAATAGCTTAAGAGAGTTGATATAACTGCTATAGATGGTCCAATACTGAATAAATGAGTATCCCCCCTAGATGGAAAAAGATTCTCTTTGAAAAGTAGTTTTGTCCCATCCGCTAGAGCTTGAAGAACTCCTAAAGGACCTCCATATTCGGGTCCAATGCGTTGTTGTATACCTGCGGATATTTCTCTTTCTAACCATACAATTACTAGTATGCTTAGTGTGATTCCCAATACAAGAGTCAAAATAGGAACAAACTCCCATATAATTCCATAGACTTCGTTTAAGGATTCTAAGCTAGCAAAAGAATGGATAGCTTGTACTTCTGTTGTATCAATTATCATTTCAACGATCAACTTCTCCCATAATGATATCTATACTACCTAGTATTGTCATAATATCAGCCAATTTCATTCTTTTAACTAATTCAGGAAGAATTTGCAAATTGATAAAACCTGGTGGTCGAATTTTCCATCTCCAAGGAAACCCGCTCTGATCCCCTATCAGAAAAATTCCCAATTCTCCTTTTGGGGCTTCCACTCTGACATAAAGTTCTTGTTTCGGTAATTCAAAAGTAGGAGAAGTTTTTTTACTAATGAATCGATATTCGAAATCGTTCCATTCCTGATCCTTTTCTCTATCAAAATCAAAGCGTCGGGTTTCTAAATTCTCATAGGGCCCCCCTGGAATTCCTTCAAGAGCCTGTTGAATAATTTTTATAGATTCCAGCATTTCACCAATTCGGACTAAATAACGAGCTAATGAATCTCCTTCTTTTTGCCACTGGACTTCCCAATCAAATTCGTCGTAAGACTCATAATGATCAACTTTACGAAGATCCCATTGTACTCCGGAAGCTCGTAACATTGGTCCCGATAACCCCCAATTTATTGCTTCCTCCGCACCAACAATACCTACTCCTTCAACTCGTTCTAAAAAAATAGGATTTCGTGTAATAAGTTTTTGATATTCAACAACTCCTGTTAAAAAATAATCGCAAAAATCCAAACATTTATCTATCCAACCATGAGGTAGATCAGCCCCTATCCCCCCGATACGAAAATAATTATGCATCATTCTCATACCAGTGGCAGCTTCAAATAAATCATATATTAACTCTCTCTCTCTAAAAATATAGAAGAAAGGAGTCTGTGTACCAATATCTGCCATAAAAGGCCCAAGCCATAACAAATGAGAAGCTATACGACTTAATTCCAACATAATTACTCTAATATAGCCAGCCCTTTTTGGCACTTGAATATTTCCTAACAGTTCTGGACCATTTACTGTTATTGCTTCTGTGAACATAGTAGCCAAATAATCCCATCGTGTTACATAGGGCAAATACTGTATAATTGTTCGATTTTCTGCAATTTTTTCCATTCCTCTGTGTAAATAACCTAATATTGGTTCACAATCAATAACATCCTCACCGTCTAGAGTAATGATGAGTCTAAGAACACCGTGCATCGATGGGTGGTGGGGACCCATATTCACTATCATAAGGTCTTTTCGTTTAGCTGGTATATTCATAGGAGTTTCCTCGATCCATTCCACGAGTTACTGAAAACAAAAAGAAGTTCATCTCAAGATCTAATAAATCAAATAATTCAACAAAACTCTTCAAATTAAGAAATTAATGAGTTTTTAACTTCCGAATATCCAATCGACTAATTAATTATTTATAACGTACTTTATTTTTTTTTTCTAAATACGACAACAGTCGTTGGCGTTTTCCTAAAATTTTCCGCAAACCTCTCTTAGATAAATAGTCTTTTCTATGCAATTCCAAATGCGAAGTAAGTCTTCGTATCTTATTTGTGAAACTTACTATTTGAAATTCAGCGGATCCCTTGTTTTCGTCTTTTTCTTTTTGTGAAATAACTGAAATGAATGAATTTTTTACCATAAAACAAGGACTCCCCCTTTTTTTTAGTTTTAAGTTTAAGATATTTTTTATTGATCAGTAATAATAATAAATTAATAAATGTATTCTATTAATAAATAATGTCAGTTCATCTTAATTTTGTATACACAAAAATCTTTACTTTGTTAGTAATTCAAAATTCTATTTGACAGAATTTTGAATTAATCAATCAAAAATTTGAAGGATTGTCTATTTCGTCGCTTACAAAGAAGAAAAAAATTCTAACTAAAAAAAAGTAAAAAAAAAATTCCATTGATTCATTTCATTTCTATTTCTAGATCTAATTCATAGATGATTGAATTCTATGTACCCGAATGGAATATGGAGGATAAAAGAATAAGGCGGCTATCTTCTTCGTTTCATCTACTATACCAAATAAGCTATGATATATAATATATATGAAAAATTCGCCCTTATTAAAATTTCAACCGCGGATATATATATATATTCTTACCATACTGAACCGACTGCCATTATTAGTATCGAACCAATAGCGATTCATACAAGCTAAATCCTCTAATCGAAAATTGGGCCAAAGAAAAAATTTCGATTTAATTAATTTATTTTTTTCTCTCCAAAAACGTTTGGTTTTCTCCAAAACGGGACTCCCTTTTTTTATGTTATTACCATTGAAAATTTCTGTATTTCTATGAATATCGTTTTTATTTTTAAAATTGAAAGAAATTCGAATTCTTAATTCTCTACGACGTTTAGGGGATAAAATATTTTCAGGAACAAGTAAATCATAATCATTTTTTTCTCTATTTCCAATTATCTTGGAATGTCTTTCATCGGTAAAAGTCTTTTTATTTTTATCAACATAGAATTTTTCTCTATATTTTTTATTAATTTGTTCTTTGTTCTTATGAACTAATAAGATACCCACCATTTGATACAAAAGAAATTGTCCATCAGTTTTTATCGACAGACGAATAGGTTCGATAATCAATATTCTCTTTTTCATCAATTCTGTAAGAGTTACATCTTTCTGAACCATCAGAATATTCAGATTTAGTTCGTTCCTTTGAATAGCCGATATAATAATTTCTCGTGGATTTGTTAGTTTAAGTAGGAAACAAGATGTTTTGATATTATCAATTATTTTTTGATTTAAAGAACCATTCCATCTTAATTGAAAACATAAATACTCTTTTAGGAAGAAATCAAGCTCTACTTCTGTATGACTTTTGTTTTGCTTTTTATTTCTATGTTTTGTCATATCTAATCCCATATAATCGTCGTCAATATCTTTTTCTTCATTATTTCGATTCTCTAATTCAATAATTTTGTTTTTATTCGATGATATAGATATAAGAAGGTGGCCTTTTTTATTCCCGTTGATTTTCTTATTTTTACTAATATTTTTATTTCTATGAAAATTAAAAAGAAGAAATTGAATCGGTATTGTCCATGGTTTTTTCTTATATGTGTTGTAAAGTATCACAAATTTTCGAAAGAACCAAACTTCAAAATTCAATATGAGACTTTTTTGTATTTCTTTATTCATTCCCATCCAATCAAAAAAAAGGGGGGTTTGCTTAGATGCATTAATTTCTTGATCTTGGTAAATTGGAACAAAAGAATTTTTTTTCTTATCAATTTTAGCAATTATTTGATATTTATTAGTTGGAGTTTTAGTCTTTTTTTTATCTTTGCTTCCGGTATCGATCCAGGACTCAATATCGACCCTCTTTCTAAGACAAAAATGGATAAGTCGCCAATCAAAATATTTTCGGTTTGGACTTTTATCGATATCGATAATATCATTTTCAGCTAGATAATTAGTCATAGGAATACCTTCTAAGATATCAAATAATTTGCTTTTATTTGTGTTGGAATTATAAAGAATCGTTTCTTTATTAGTTGGTGATTCATAAATAGAAAAGTCCGTCTTTTTTTCATAATTAATAGATTTAGATGATAAAAGACTATATTTAGCGTGTTTTTTTTTTTTTAAATTATTCTTTTGCTGTTGATTCGAAAATAAGTTTACCTCAAATTTTTTGTCATAATGAATGAATTGGTCTTGTTCATTTAAATTCCATTTGCTTAATTTTTTATTTTCAGCCATATGGTGTTGATAGATTCTATTTCGCCATTTTTCTGGCATTAATCTAGACCATCTAAGCTGAGATAAATCATATTTATATTGATAATGACTTCTTAACCAGTTTTTCCGTTGATTCATTAAAGAAAAAGAATTTATCAAATTTTTTTCTTTTAATTTCGAATTAAATAATCCTTGGTCTAAAAAATAATCTTTTATTTCATTCTTAAGAAAAAGTTTCTGGTATTCAAAGATTGATCTTAATTTATATAAGTTAAGAATTTTTCTTTGTGATAGTTTGTAAAATACATAGGCTTGTGATAAGAAAGATATATCACAAAAAATTTTTGAATTCTTATTAATAACAGCGATATCTCTTGACTTTTTTATAATCGAAATAAAGTGAAATTTATTTTGATTTGGTTTATCGATTTTTTTTTTATTT